TTTGTTTATGTCTCGGGTTAGAACAAATTACTATAATTCGTCCCCGCCTACGGATCAATCGACATTTTTCACAAATTTTACGAACGGAGGCCCTTATTTTCATATTTGTCATTCCTTTTTTTAATTCCGAATCTACTTATTGGAAGAAAATAAGTTTCTTGAAATTTTTAATTTCGAATTGTATCCTCACGAAAGAATGTTGAAATTGAAAAAACCGCCTAATCATTCAAGTCTTTGCTTTGGAGTCTCTAAATTATACGCCCTTTGGTTGAATCATAAGGACTTACCTCAATTTTGAGTCTATTTCCTGGTAGTATACGTATAAAACTACATGAAATCCTTTACGAAACAAAAACCAGAATAATTTTTTTGTTATCTAAACGAATCCGGAAGATACATACCATCGGTAAGTTGTTCAGTAATTAAACCCTCATGAATCCATTTTTGTTGTTTCATTCCAGGTAAAACCGCTTTGAAGTATCAACTAATGTAAGAGGGATAATATTATAAACTTGTCCTTTCTCTTTTTTCACAAATATGACCGTGTCGGCTATTAGAAAGATTACCATATATAACACAAAACTTCTCCGCCGATTCCTTCTAGTCGAGCCTTTCGGTCTGTCATTATACCTCGAGAAGTAGAAAGAATTACAACCCCCATTCCGCCTAAAATTCTAGGAATTCGTTGATAGTTAGAATATATTCGTAGACCGGGTCGACTGATCCTTTTTAAATTTAAAACAGTTCTATATGGTCCTTTCCTATTTCTTCTATGTCGTAGGGTTAAAACCAAAAAATATTTATTGCTTTCTTGATGTTTTCTCACGTTTTCAATAAAACCTTCTTGTAAAAGGATTTTAACAATATTTTCAGTGATGTTAGTAGATGGTATTCGAACTGTTCTTTTTTTATTCATGTCAGCATTTCGTATAGAGGTTATTATGTCAGCAATAGTGTCTTTACTCATGATAAACTAAGATTTTTGTTTCCCCCGAATTTTGATATAATCAACATGCTCTTTTTCTTTTTTTCTGAATTTTTTAATATTTATGAATTCTTTTTTTTTTTTTTTTTAATATTTATGAATTATTAAAGATATATACGTGATAGATAAACAATTTACTAATTAATTAAATAAATTTAATCAATTTCATTCAAATACTATATTAAGGTCTTCCCCTATAATACTTCAGGTGCTAATGAAACTATTTTAGTGAAATTTAACTGTCTTAATTCCCGGGCGATCGCGCCGAAAATTCGGGTTCCTTTTGGATTTCCTTCTTGATCAATAACAACCGCAGCGTTGTCATCATATCGTATTATCATACCGTTGTCGCGTTTGAGTTCTTTACAAGTACGTACAATGACAGCTCGGACCACTTCTGATCTTTCTAGAGGTGTATTTGGTACTGCTTCCTTGATTACAGCAACAATAATGTCACCAATATGAGCATATCGTCGATTACTAGCTCCTATGATTCGAATACACATCAATTCTCGGGCCCCGCTGTTATCCGCTACATTCAAATGGGTTTGAGGTTGAATCATATCATTTTTTTATCGGTTTTTTCTTTTTCAATGCAAAGGTATAAATAAAAAAAAAGAAATATTATTTGTTCAAAACAAAAAAAGAAACCTGCAATTGTTTTTTTTTTCATCCCAAAAACTCCTTTCGTTTGTTTCTACACTCCTATCCAGAAAGAATGAATTGAGTTCGTATAGGCATTTTAGATGCCGCTATTGAAATAGCCCTTCTAGCTATATTTTCTGCTACTCCGCTCATTTCATAAAGTATTCTACCGGGTTTAACAACAGCTACCCAATATTCGGGAGATCCTTTCCCCGAACCCATACGTGTTTCTGTAGGTCTTACTGTAACAGGTTTGTCTGGAAATATGCGTACCCATATTTTTCCACCGCGGCGTGCATTTCGTGTCATTGCTCGCCGCCCTGCTTCTATTTGTCTAGATGTGATCCAAGCGGGTTCAAGCGCTTGAAGAGCATATCTACCGAAGCAAATACGATTACCTCGATAAGATATTCCTTTCATTCTTCCTCTGTGTTGTTTACGGAATCTGGTTCTTTTGGGGTTATAGTTGATGGTTGTTTAGCAATTCCATCCATCTCTACTACAGAACCGGACACGAGAGTTTCTTCTCATCCAGCTCCTCGCGAATTAAACAATTAAAAATAATTAAACAAAAAAAAAATACACGGTTAATAATATATGGAATCGTGGGATTCTTTGAAATTTGATCTAATCGATTATAAATTAGAAATTTTTTGTGTTTTAATATATAATTTAACACGTATTCTATTTATAGATAATGTCGTTTTGGTAGAACGCTATAATGAATCTTTATTTTGTTTTTCCTTTTATTTCGAATCGACCAAAATTTAGAAATAAAAAAAAATTCGCGGGCGAATATTTACTCTTTCAACATTCAGTTGTAAGATTAGTCTATGACATGACCTCTCAGAATAAATGAATAGGTTTCTG